TCCCCTGATGAATTGTATGATCATTGGATTTCTACTAATGAACAAAAAAAGAAGAATCTCAGCAAAGAATTTCGAAATCGAATTGAAGTTCTAAAAAAAGGATCCATTACTCTAGATGTGCTGGAAAAAAAGAGTAGATTATGGAATGATGAGACTAAAAAAGAATACTTGCCTAAAATAGATGATCCCTTTTTGAATGGTCCCTATCGCGGAAGGAGAAACATTTTTTTTTCTTCCTCAATCAGAAATGAAACTTCGATAAAAAATGACATCGAGAAAAGATGGATAAATAAGATCCAGGGTATACTTTTTACTACTGATTATGATTATGAAAAATTGGAAGAGAAGATAGATACATTTGATCAAAATTCATTATCAACAGAAAAAAAAAATGATTTATTTCCGTTTTCAAAAATGGAATTCAAAATCCAACAAGGAAGAATTGTCTTCGAAGATCAAATCAATATTTGCAAATTCATCTTCATCCAAAATGTCAATCCAGAGTCTAAAAGACTAAAAGAAATAAGTAAAAAAGTAAAAAGATGGTCATCCAAATTAATCGATGATTTGGAACAACAAGAGGGCGAAAATGAAGAAACTGTAGCCGAGGATCATGAGATTCGTTCAAGAAAAGCCAAACGTGTAGTTATCTTGAATGATAACAAAGAAAACAATGATATTAATAAAAAAAGCAATAATAATCCGGATGAAAGAGACGAAGTGGCTTTGATACGGTATTCCCAACAATCCGATTGCCGTAGAGACATCATCAAAGGTTCCATGCGTGCCCAAAGACGTAAGACAAACATTGGGTCGTTTTTTCAAGCAAATTTGTATTCCCCTCTTTTTTTGGAGAGAATAGACAACCCCCTTTTGTCTTTTGACATCTCTCAAATACAAATACAAAAATTCATTTTTAAAAAATGGAAAAAAGCAACACAATTCGAATTAAGAATTCTAGATTATACACAAGAAAAGGCAAAAGAAAAGGAGAAAGAAAAAAAAGAAGAATACAAAAGCCAAGAAAAAGTACGAATAGAAATAGCGGAAGCATGGGATAACATTCTATTTGCTCAAATAATAAGAGGATCATTATTAGTAATTCAATCTTTTCTTAGAAAATATATTCTATTACTATCATTGATAATAGTTAAAAATACAGTCCGTATACTAGTATTTCAATTTCCAGAATGGTCAGAGGACTTTAAGGATTGGAAGAAAGAAATGCATATTAAATGCACCTATAATGGTGTTCCATTATCAGAAACCGAATTTCCAAAAAACTGGTTAATAAATGGTATTCAAATAAAAATACTATTTCCCTTTTTCTTTAAACCTTGGCACAAATCTAAGGTACAATCTCTTCAAAAAGATCCACGAAAAAACAAAAATGATTTTTGTTTTTTAACAGTTTGGGGAATGGAAACTGACCTTCCTTTTGGTTCTCCCCGAAAACGACTGTCGCTTTTTAACCCCATTTTCAAAGAAATGAAAAAAAAAATTCTAAAATGGAAAAAAAAGTCTTTTTTTGTGATACGAATTTTTTTAAAAAAAAAAAAAAATTTTTTAGTCGGATTTAAACAAATATCTGAATTAAATGAAACTAAAAAAGAAAAAGATAGGAGAATTCCTAATCAAATGATTTCTGAATCATCCCTTACCATTCCCATTCAATCTATGGATTTGAAAGATTTTTCATTTACCGAAACAAAAATGAAAGATCTGGCTGATAGAACAAACACAATCATGAATCGGATAAAAAAAATACAAAATAAAAAAGACAATAATAACGAGTTTATAACTAATGACAGAAATAGTAATTTTAATAAAACAAATTCTCTCAATAAATTATTAGTATCAATAAGAAAAAGTTTGAAGAAATTCAAAAAAAGAAATGTACGATTAATACGAAAATCCTATTTGAGAATCAATTTTATTATTCAAAAGATATACATAAAAGTATTTTTATGTATCATTCATAAGAATAGTCCGGGAATCACTACACAACTTTTTGAATTATCAAAAAACGAATTTGATAAATTTATTTCCAATAATGAAATAAATAAAGAAAAAATGAATAAAACAAGTGCTATTCACATTATTTGGACTCTCAAAAAATGGTTTTTTGATATTACTAAAAAGAATTCAAAAAATTTGAGCAACTTCTCCTACTTTTCACAAGCGTATGTATTTTACCAAATAGATAAAACTAAAATTTATAGAGATCTTCTTCAATATAAGAAAACATCTCTTTTTCTTAAGAAAGAAATAAAGAATTATTTCGAAACAGAAGGAATACTTCATTTGGAATTAGGGCATCAAAATCTTTTTAATTACACAATTGTTGAATGGAAAAACTCTTTAAGTAAGTATTATCAATATGAATTATCACGGATTCAATGGTATCGATTAGTACCACACAAATGGCGAAACAGAGTGAATCAAAGATCTATTATGACTGAAAATAAAGATTTTCAAAAAAGTCATTCAGATGAAAAAGACCAATTAATTTTTTACAAAAAATTAATTCATTTTGAATCGAATTCCTTCTCCAATGAAAAATATACTATTAATTTTCAAAAATACTATAAATATGCACTTTTCTCATATCAATCCATTAATTATGACGATAGAAAGGATTCATATATTTCTGTATCACCATTATGGATAAATAATTCGCAAGAAAGTTGTTCTAATTCCAATATATACAACATAAAGAAAAGTACCTTAGTTGATATGTCAGAGCGTATTATCCCTATATATAATTATATATATAATTATTTTGGACAGAACAAAAACATGACTCTAGATAAATTTCCAGATAAAAAATATTTTGATTGGAAAATCATCTATTTTTGCTTTAGAAAGAAAGGGGATATTCATTCCTGGATCGCTATCGATACCAATATCAACTTCAATAATAATACAAATACTAACACTAAAGTCAATAATTATCCAATAGTTGGTAAAATTGATAAAAAAGACCTTGTTTATCTTCAAATTGATAAAGATCAGAAAATAAAGATTTCAAAAAAAAAAAAAAGCCTTTTTGATTGGATGGGAATGAATGAAGAAATACTAAGGCGTTCGATTTCGAATCTAAAACTTTGGTTCTTTGGCGAATTTGTGCTTCTTTATAATACATATAAAATGACCCCATGGATAATCCCGGCCAAAGAACTTCTTTTCAATTTAAATGAAACTGCTAGTGAAAATAAAAACATTACTAAAAATCAAAAAGAGAATCCCTTAAAATTATCCAAATTATTCAATGAAAATAAATCTAAATCTATTAAATTAGAAAATAAGAATCAAGACAAAAAAGAATCCCTAGGTAAAAACAATGTTGAATTAAATATACAAACTAAAGAAACTCTTGAATCAATTTTCTCAACTCAAGAAAAAGATATTGAAGAAGATTCTGCAGGCTCAGATAGGAAAAAACGTCAAAAGAGAAAACAATATAAGAGCAACACGGAAGCAGAACTTGATTTTGTCTTAAAAAGGTATTTACGTTTTCAATTGAGATGGAATAATTTTTTAAATCAAAAAATAACAAATAATATTAAAGTATATTGTCTCTTGCTTAGATTGGTAAATCCAAAAGAAATTGCTATATCCTCTATACAAGGTGGAGAAACAAGTCTAGATATTCTGATGATTCAAAAAGATTTTACTCTTAGAGAATTGATGAAAAAAAGAATATTAATTATCGAACCTGTGCGTTTGTCTATAAAAAACGACGGTCAATTTTTGATGTATCAAACTCTAAATGTTTCATTGGTTCATAAGAGTGAGTACCCACTTAATCAAAATTACCGAGAAAAACACTATATTGATCGAAACAATTACACTAATTATATTGTAAGACATCCAAATCAAAGAATAACTGAAAATCGAGATTATGGTTTAGTTATTCCTGAACGTATTTTTTCCACTAAATGGCGTAGGGAATTAATAATTCGAATTTGTTTCAATTCTAGGAATAGAAATCTTATTTCGAACAATTCGTTATTTTGCAATAACGTAAAAAACTATGATCAAGTTTTGGATAAAAGTCAAAATTTTTATAGGGATAAAATTGAACTAATTCAATTAAAATCCTTTCTTTGGCCTACTTACCGATTAGAGGATTTATCTTGTATGAATCGATATTGGTTTGATACCAATAATGGAAGCCGTTTTAGTCTGTTAAGGATATATATGTATATATGTATCCCCCGTTGAAAATTCGTGAATGATGCATTTCTCATCTCATATATATCTTTCAGGTCTGTATTTATTATATGAAACCGGGGGTTGTACACATTCCTTGTCTTACATTTCCATTCCAATACGATAAATCAATGCATGTATCCATATCCATTAGATAAATAATTAGATATTCGATTAGATCAAATAGGAATAGGTCAAAAAGATGTTCTCTTTTATCTGTATAAATATCTATTTTTTTTTTTACTTTTTACTTAATTAAAATGAGAAAATGAATAGGATTATTTTTACTGATCGGTTAAATGAATTTTTGAATTTTAAAAAGGAAAAAAGAGTAGATTTTATCTTATGGTAAAAAAGAAAGTTATTTCGGTTATTTCAGAAGAAGAAAATCGGGGATCTATTGAATTTCAAGTCTTTCATTTCACCAATAAAATAAAAAGGCTTACTTCACATTTGGAATTTCACAGAAAAGACTATTTATCGCAGCGGGGTCTACGGAAAATCTTAGGAAAACGACAACGGCTGTTGTCTTATTTGTCAAATAAAAAAAGAGTTTCTTATAAAGAATTAATGAATCAACTGGATATTCGGGAATCAAAAACGCGTTAATTTTTTCATTTAAAAAAACAATGAAAATTGTTTATTTATTTTTTTTTTTTATCTAGAATTTAGACGAACTTCTTTTTGTTTTAAGCAGTTCATAAAAGAATGAATCGAGGAATAAACTATGAATGGAACAACTAAAAGAAAAGAACATATGATAGTCAATATGGGACCTCATCACCCATCAATGCATGGTGTTCTTCGTCTTATTCTTACTCTAGATGGCGAAGATGTTATTGATTGTGAGCCAATATTGGGTTATCTGCACAGAGGGATGGAAAAAATTGCCGAAAACCGAACAGTTATACAATATTTGCCTTATGTAACACGTTGGGATTATTTAGCTACTATGTTTACAGAAGCAATAACCGTAAATGGACCCGAGCAGATGGTGAATATTCAAGTACCTAAAAGAGCCAGTTATATCAGAGTGATTATGTTAGAATTGAGTCGTATAGCTTCTCATCTGTTATGGCTTGGCCCCTTTATGGCAGATATTGGTGCACAGACTCCCTTTTTCTATATTTTCAGAGAAAGAGAATTAGTATATGATCTATTTGAAGCTGCCACCGGTATGAGAATGATGCACAATTATTTTCGTATCGGAGGAGTAGGGGCCGATCTCCCTTATGGCTGGATAGATAAATGTTTGGATTTCTGTGATTATTTTTTAACCGCTGTTTCTGAATACCAAAAACTTATTACGCGAAATCCCATTTTTTTAGAACGAGTTGAGGGTGTAGGTATTATTGGTGCAGAAGAAGCAATAAATTGGGGTTTATCCGGACCGATGTTACGAGCTTGTGGAATTCAATGGGATCTTCGTAAAGTCGATCATTATGAATGTTATGACGAATTCGATTGGGAAATCAATTGGCAAAAAGAAGGAGATTCATTAGCGCGTTATTTAGTCCGAATCAGTGAAATGAAGGAATCTATCAAAATTGTTCAACAGGCCCTCGAAGGAATTCCAGGCGGTCCTTATGAGAATTTAGAAATACGTTGCTTTGATAGAGAACGGGATCCAGAATGGAATGATTTTGACTATCGCTTCATTAGTAAAAAAACCTCTCCTACTTTTGAATTACCGAAGCAAGAGCTTTATGTAAGAGTTGAAGCCCCAAAAGGGGAATTGGGAATTTATTTAATAGGGGATCAGAGTGGTTTTCCTTGGAGATGGAAAATTCGCCCCCCCGGTTTTATCAATTTGCAAATTTTTCCTCAGTTAGTTAAAAGAATGAAATTGGCGGATATTATGACAATATTAGGTAGCATAGATATCATTATGGGAGAAGTTGATCGTTGAAATGATAATTGATACAAGAGAAGTACAAGATATCCACTCTTTTTCTAGATTAGAATCTTTAAAAGAGATCTATGGGATCATAGGGATGCTTTTACCTATTTTGATTCTTGTATTGGGAATCACAATAGGTGTACTTGTAATTGTGTGGTTAGAAAGAGAAATATCCGCCGGAATACAACAACGTATTGGACCGGAATACGCCGGTCCGTTGGGAATTCTTCAAGCGTTAGCAGATGGAACAAAACTTATTTTCAAAGAAAACCTTCTTCCGTCTAGAGGAGATGGTCGTTTATTCATTATCGGACCATCCATAGCAGTTATATCCATTTTCGTAAGTTATTCAGTAATTCCTTTTAGCTATCAACTTGTTTTATCCGATCTCAATATCGGTGTTTTTTTATGGATTGCCTTTTCAAGTATTGTTCCGATTGGACTTCTTATGTCAGGATATGGATCAAACAACAAATATTCCTTTTTAGGTGGTCTACGAGCCGCTGCTCAATCGATTAGTTATGAAATACCGTTGACTCTTTGTGTGTTATCAATATCTCTACGTGCGTGTCGTTATAACCTTTTCTTTAATTCTTTTTTGTAAGTAAAGAAGTTGAATAGGTATCTTCACTTTTTTATTCATCATTCAGGTTAAATTAACTAAATCAGATAGTTATATGAGTGAAAAAAAACAGCTTCTAAATTAGCAGTAACAAGATTGAGTCTCATCTCCTAAGTACAAGAACGAAAATAAAGTAAATTTAATATAAGCAAGACTTTTTACCCTTTACCCCATGGTTGGTTGATTAGTGATTAGTCATCCTGGCTTGAAGCGGGCTCAAAAGATCAACCGTATATAGTTTTCACTATTCTTTATATGTATTACTAGAACGGAGGGTTCGACAAAAATAAGTGGATGGTTAGGAACACAAAAATACATAAAAGATTAGTAATAGAAATTTTTATGTCAATTTTCAAAACGAAAATCTTTGGATAACATAAAAAGAACAATAATTAGGGCTTTCAATTTGTAGAAATAATCAAGCAGTACTCCTCACGATTGCAATCCAGAGTATGCTCCTACTCACAGATTAAAAAACAACTATCCGAAACGAAATAATCTTTTCTTGTTTTGAACTCCCTCTTTGAAAGAAGAATAGGAACGAAAATTCATAGAGATCACTAAATAGCCTGCATTATTAAGACACTCATCTAATCTCTGATTTTTTTTCATAATAATCAAAAAAAGATGGCTATTGATATTCATATAAAGAGTATTTTATTAATAAGTTATTACTCAACAAAGAAAAATTCAAATTATTAAAGGACGAGATTAATTCATAAGTGCTTTTTGAGTTATTATATCTATATCATTCTGGCATACAGAATTCCATCGGTCTAATTTTTGACCTTCCGGCGGGTGTTGATTCTATCTATATTTTGACCCCAAATAAAATCTATCACGATAAAAAATATCAACCCGGTCCTTAGATTTCTTGATGGCCGTCAAGGAGCCGTATGAGGTGAAAATCTCATGTACGGTTCTGGACTAGCGATGGGAACAGCGATGTTCCCACCGACTATTATTATCTAATAGTTCAAGTACAGTTGATATAGTTGAGGCGCAATCCAAATATGGGTTTTTAGGATGGAATTTGTGGCGTCAACCTATAGGGTTTATCATTTTTCTAATTTCTTCCCTAGCAGAATGTGAGAGATTGCCTTTTGATTTACCCGAAGCAGAGGAAGAATTAGTAGCAGGTTATCAAACCGAATATTCGGGTATCAAATTTGGATTATTTTATGTTGCTTCCTATCTCAATCTATTAGTTTCATCGTTATTTGTAACAATTCTGTACTTGGGTGGTTGGAATATCTTTATTCCGTCCGTATTTTTTTCTGATCGAGTTGAAATAAATAAAGTAGGTAGGGTCTTTAGAATGACAATTGGTATTTTTATTACTTTAACTAAAACTTATTTGTTCGTGTTCATTTCTATCACAACAAGATGGACTCTACCGAGACTAAGAATGGACCAACTATTAAATCTTGGATGGAAATTTCTTTTACCCATTTCTCTTGGTAATTTATTATTAACAACCTCTTCTCAACTCCTTTCACTCTAAACGAAAAAAGAATATGATATTCTATATTTATCACTTCTCATCAAACAAGAGAAAGAAACAAACATAAGATTATTTATAGATCTTTACAATATGTTCCCGATGGTAACTGGGTTCATAAATTATGGCCAACAAGCAATACGGGCGGCAAGGTACATTGGTCAAGGATTCATCATTACCTTATCCCATGCAAATCGTTTCCCTGTAACTATTCAATATCCTTATGAAAAGTTAATTACATCGGAGCGTTTCCGCGGACGAATCCATTTTGAATTTGATAAATGCATAGCTTGTGAAGTATGTGTTCGTGTATGTCCTATAGATCTACCCGTTGTTGATTGGAAATTGGAAACCGGTATGCGAAAAAAACGCTTGCTTAATTACAGTATTGATTTCGGAATTTGTATATTTTGTGGAAATTGCGTTGAGTATTGTCCAACAAATTGTTTATCAATGACTGAAGAATATGAGCTTTCTGCTTATGATCGTCACGAATTGAATTATAATCAAATCGCATTAGGTCGGTTACCGATGTCAGTAATTAACGATTATACAATTCGAACAATTTTGAATTATCCTCAAATAAAAAATGCATTTCATGATTAAAGACTGATTAAAAAGTAATTACTAATTACTATAGTAATGTATAGTCAGGTTCAATTTTATCTAATTGAAAGGAATCGTTCCTTATTTTTTTTTTGCTCACTAGAACTCGAAATTGCAATTCATTTTTGATTAGTTAGTGAGAAGTGCAAATAAATTTGGATTGAAAATAGAATTTCATAATCTCTCTATTTATTTAGAAATAGTTTCCAGCTAATTTTTGTACTTGGTTTGGCGTAAGGGGGAACAAGATATTGGTATAGTAATTGGACCTAGACGGAATTCAAATCCATTAGAAATACCATTCCATTTTAATTGAATTCAATTAGGAGTATATCCTAAAAAAAGAAAAAATTTCCTGGTCAGGTCAATAAAATCATGAAAAACATTTCAATTTTTTTATCTTGTATATAGAATGGATTTGCCTGGACCAATACATGATTTTCTTTTAGTTTTTCTGGGATCAGGTCTTCTATTAGGAGGTATAGGAGTGGTATTACTTACCAATCCAATTTATTCGGCTTTTGCATTGGGATTGGTTCTTGTTTGCATATCGTTATTTTATATTTTATCAAACTCTCATTTTGTAGCGGCTGCACAGCTCCTTATTTATGTCGGAGCTATAAACGTTTTAATTTTATTTGCTGTCATGTTCATGAATGGTTCAGAATATTATAAAGATTTCGATCTTTGGACTGTTGGGAATGGGATTACTTCGTTGGTTTGTACAAGTATTTTCATCGCCATAATTACCACGATTCTCGATACGTCTTGGTACGGAATTATTTGGACGACAAAATCAAATCAAATTATCGAACAAGATTTGATAGGGAATAGTCAACAAATTGGAATTCATTTATCAACGGATTTTTTTCTTCCATTTGAACTCATTTCAATAATTCTTTTAGTTGCTTTGATAGGTGCAATTGTTGTTGCCCGTCAATGAAAAATCTTTCTAACTATTAAGAACAATCGAAATTGAAATTTTATCGCTCTTATCAAATCCATTTAGCTTTAATTTTTGAATTCTATTTCAATATCGATCTTTTTATTTTTCTATCTTACAAAAAAAAGAATATATTCTTTTTTTTCTACTTGTTCTATTATAGTTAAGCGAAAGCCTTGGTTTATTGTTCATGGCGAAATGATTCAAAATTGATAAGGAGCTGATCAATGATACTCGAACATGCACTTGTTTTGAGTGCCTATTTATTTTCGATTGGTATCTATGGATTGATCACGAGTCGAAATATGGTTAGGGCTCTTATGTGTTTGGAACTTATCCTGAATGCAGTTAATATAAATTTCGTAACATTTTCGGATTTGTTTGATAGTCGAGAATTACAAGGAGATATTTTCTCTATTTTTGTTATAGCTATTGCCGCAGCCGAAGCGGCTATTGGGTTAGCTATTGTTTCATCAATTTATCGTAATAGAAAATCAACTCGTATCAATCAATCGAATTTATTGAATAAATAAGTACTACTAATTTCATTTATTTTAAAAATTCGAATATTCATCAATTATTTAATACAAAATGTAAAAATGTAAGAAATCAAAGTATCTTAGCCAACCCAGGAGTCGCGATCCATAATTCGATTGATTATTAAAATAATGATAAAATCATTGATTCATCTGGTATATAAATATATGATTTATATATAAGTTTACTAAATCGAATATGATATTCAAAAATGAGAGATCCAATGTCACATTCAGTAAAGATTTATGATACATGTATAGGATGTACTCAGTGTGTCCGAGCCTGCCCAACCGATGTATTAGAAATGATCCCTTGGGATGGATGTAAGGCTAAGCAAATTGCTTCTGCTCCACGAACGGAGGACTGTGTTGGTTGTAAGAGATGTGAATCCGCTTGCCCAACGGATTTTTTGAGCGTGAGGGTTTATTTATGGCATGAAACAACTCGAAGCATGGGTCTAGCTTATTAATATAATAAGTTTCAGAAAAAACTACTTTAAACAAACTGAATTTTCAATTTTTTTTTAATACAATTGATTTTTTTTATCGACAAAAAAACCCGTTCTCGAAAAAGAACGGGTTTTGGGGTCTAATTCTATCTTGTCTTTACCACGAATTATTTTCCTTGGTTAACAATAATTGTAGGTTTCCCAATATTAGCGGGTTCTTTAATTTTCTTTCTACCTCATAGAGGAAATAAGGTAATAAGGTGGTATACCCTATCCATTTCTATTTTTGAACTCCTTTTAACGACCTATACATTCTGTTATCATTTCCAATTGACCGATCCATTAAATCAACTAGCAGAGGATTATAAATGGATTAATTTTTTTGATTTTAACTGGAGATTGGGAATAGATGGGCTTTCTATAGGAACCATTTTACTGACGGGATTTATAACCACTTTAGCTACTTTAGCAGCCTGGCCGGTTACTCGGGATTCCCGATTGTTCCATTTCCTGATGTTAGCAATGTACAGCGGTCAAATAGGATCATTTTCTTCTCACGATCTTTTACTTTTTTTTCTCATGTGGGAGTTCGAATTAATTCCCGTTTATTTACTTCTATTGATATGGGGAGGACAGAAACGTCTGTATTCAGCTACAAAATTCATTTTATACACTGCGGGGGGGTCTATTTTTCTATTAATAGGCGTTTTTGGTATTGGCTTATATGGTTCGAATGAACCAACATTAAATTTTGAAATATTAGCTAACCAATCGTATCCTGTAGCACTCGAATTACTATTTTATACTGGATTTTTTATTGCTTTTGCAGTCAAATTACCGATCATACCCTTACATACATGGTTACCAGACACCCACGGGGAAGCCCATTACAGTACTTGTATGCTTCTAGCTGGAATTTTATTAAAAATGGGAGCATATGGTTTGGTTCGGATCAATATGCAATTATTCCCCCATGCTCATTCTATATTTTCTCCCTGGTTGATTATAGTAGGTGCAATACAAATAATCTATGCAGCTTCAACATCTCCCGGTCAACGTAATTTAAAAAAAAGAATAGCCTATTCCTCCGTATCTCATATGGGGTTCATAATTATCGGAATTGGAGCGATAACCGATACGGGGCTCAATGGAGCCCTTTTACAAATGATTTCTCACGGATTTATTGGTGCTGCTCTTTTTTTCTTGGCAGGAATGACGTATGATAGAATACGTCTTGTTTATCTCGACAACATGGGTGGAATGGCGATTTTCCTTCCAAAAATATTCACACTGTTCAGTATCTTATCAATGGCTTCCCTTGCATTACCCGGCATGAGTGGTTTTGTTGCCGAATTGATAGTCTTTTTTGGAATAATTATCAGCCAACAATATTTTTTAATTCCAAAAATACTAATTACTCTTCTAATGGCAATTGGAATGATATTAACTCCTATTTATTTATTATCGATGTTACGTCAAATGTTCTATGGATACAAGATTTTGAATGTGCAAAACTCTTATTTTTTTGATTCTGGGCCGAGAGAATTATTTATTTTAATCTCTATTCTTCTCCCAATAATAGGTATTGGTATTTATCCGGATTTCATTCTCTCACTCTCAGTTGAGAAGGTCGAAGCTATTATATCTACATATTTTTATCGATCGTTTTCATGAATAAAACAAGAAAAAATTAAGAATCCTATTCTTTCTTTTTCGTTTTGCAATTTTACAATGAAAAATAAAAATTAACTAAAGTAAAAATGACTTGAAATTTTGCCTAGATGGATTTATTTTTGTGAGAACCTTTTGAATCAATTAGTGTAGTGATTCAAATGGTTCTCGACATCTTCCCTGAAGTATGGAGTTTTTTTTCTTATATTCTTTAACTTAATATTTAATAATTTAGTATTTCAAATTTTGATTTTATTATCATTTTTTTGAAAATGTTTTATGTTTCTATTTGTAGGAATCTTTTTCAATTTGATTTCATGTTAATGAAAATTAAAGGAACCATAACTATGTAACCCTATTCCTAATAAATTGACCCAAAAATAGCATATCCAAATTATAAGAAAGCCCATAGAAGCCACAATCGCGCAATTTAGACTTTTGAACTTTTTTTTATTTGTTCGAGTATGTAAAAAAATTGCAAATATAATCCAAGTAATAAATGACCAAGTTTCTTTTGGGTCCCAATTCCAATATGATCCCCATGCCTCATTAGCCCATACTGATCCTGAAAGAATCCCGATGGTTAAAAAGATAAACCCTAGACTAATAATACGATAACTCCACTGATCTAATTGTTGAATTAGTTGAGCTCTGTAATAATTTCTCGCAGAACAAGAGAAGTTGTTTATTAAAACATTCCGCTTTTCCTCCATATATTGGATCTTGTTAAATGAAAATGACTCGTTTACGAAATTTTGAAAAATCTTTTGAAATGAAAATGAAATGACTAAAAGAGCTACTGATAATAATGATCCGCATAAAAGAGCTGCATAGCCCAATATCATCATACTTACGTGCATCATTAACCACTGGGATTGAAGCGCGGGTACTAATATTACAGATTGATGTATTTCGGTTAAAAGACCTGAAGTGGTAAAGCCGTGTAGAAAAATTGTACTTGGCGAGGTTATTGCGCTTAAATAATTGGTATGTTTTTTAAAATATGGAACGATACAAATAAGGGAGAAACTCCATGAAAGAAAAATGAATGATTCATATAAATCACTTAATGGGAAATGCCCCGAATAAATCCAACGAGTGGTTAATAATCCCGTTATACAGAAAAAAGTAGCTATAATGCCTTTTTCTGACGAATAATATAGTCCTACGATTTCATCAACGGATAAAATTATCAAAAAAATTGTAATTACAATTGAAACGATCGAAAATGATATATGAGTTAATATATGTTCTAAGGTGGAAAATATCATAAAAATTCTCAAATAAAAAAAGTATAGAAAATGATACGGAATCCAATCTGGAATTGCATTTATTATATATAGAACTTATTGTCTTTCTTTTCGAAAGATAGCCTGCCGCCACTCGGACTCGAACCGAGATGCTCTAGCACTGCTTCCTAAGAGCAGCGTGTCTACCGATTTCACCATAGCGGCGTACGCGAAATAATAATAAGCTTTTTTTATTTAGTTGTCGAGATTTAAATTCAAAAAGTTAATTAAATTAATGACAAAAAATTCCTTTCGTTTTACTCCATATTGAAACATTCCAAAATATTACCATAATTCAATTCTTATTTAGTAATTCAATTATTAATTAATTCAATTATTAAAATGGCTATTCGAAATTCAAGTAGTTTGATGGGGAAAATAAGAATCCCCATCGGGAAAGACTACAATAAAAAAAATACCATTTTTTTATTATTTATTATAAGTTTGATTATTGGATTGTTGCACAAAAAAACTTTTTGAATTATCCGTAGAAATAGATTTCGCTAATGAAAAAGCCTTCAATGCTGTAAAATAGGCTTTTATTTTCCAAATATTCTTACGAATATGTTTTTTTGATATAGAAGTACGTTTTTTTGGAACTGCCATGAAAAAATAAATTTTAAAAAATTATTTTTTTATCTAGTTGAATGTGAAAGACATTTATTGTTCAAACAATTTCATTTTTTTTGCAATTTTTTTTAATCTTGATTCCATTCAATCCAACTAAATATCTGACAAGACACAAAAGAGAAATAACGAAGTTTTTATATATCTATGTTTATTTTTGTCGTGTTTTATATTTATATCCGTATCAAAATCGAATCAAAGGTGAAAAAAGGAATCCTTGCTCATTGATTTTGATCCATGGCAGGTATCGAAAGAAAAATGTCGGATATTCTAATAGTCCTTTCGACAATTCTCAAAAAATTCCATGTGTTTTATATTATTTATATTAATGGAAAACAAAAAGAATGTATAAAATACTCTGTGTATATTTGTTGTATGGAATTATCAATTTTTCGTCTACGGATAGAAAAAATTATCGTAATACCTAATGGTAATTGAATTGTTTTATATCTTTAGTAAGTAGAAAGATCTTCGTTATAACTTAGCTAATTTATCTAGATTTAGTTAGATAAGTTATTATAGATAACTATTTATAGTTAGTTTTTTATAGTAAAAAAAGTTTATTATTTTTTTTTTAGTAAAATTTTTACTAAAATTCTAGTAAATTATATAATTATATAAAAGTCAATTTTTAAAAATAGAAAATTCAAAAAAAATATATATATAAATATATAAAGATATATTCATTTCTATAGAATATAGAAATGAATATAAGATATAAATTAATATAAAGAAAAAATAGTATTAGTATTTTGAGTTCATTTTTTATTTTTATTTCATTTTCGATTGCACTATTAGCCCGATCCTATTTATTCTAACTTCCTTCTTCTTCTGAATATTCGAAGGAGTTGAGAAAGAATAATTCAGAATAAAATAAGAATAAAAGATAAAAGGTTTTTTTATGGACTATACATATCCCTATTCATGGATTATACCTCTCATTCCACTTCCCGTTCCTATGTTAATAGGGGTTGGACTTATCGTTTTTCCAACAGCAACAAAAAATCTTCGACGTATGTGGTCCTTTCCTAATATCTTTCTACTAAATGTAGTTATACTCCTTTCGATCTATCTATCTATTCAGCAAATAAATAAAAGTTCTATCTATCAATATGTATGGTCTTGGACAATTAATAATGATTTTTCTTTAGACTTCGGTTACTTAATAGATTCGCTTGCTTCGATTATGGTAATATTAATTAGTACGGTTGGAATTCTGGTTCTTTTTTATAGTGACAATTATATGTATCATGATCATGGATATTTGAGATTTTTTTCTTATATGAGTTTTTTCACTACCTCCATGTTGGGATTAGTTACTAGTGTGAATTTGATACAAATTTATATTTTTTGGGAATTAGTTGGAATGTGTTCTTATCTATTAATAGGTTTTTGGTTCACACGACCTATTGCGGCGAATGCTTGTCAAAAAGCCTTTGTAACGAATCGTGTAGGCGATTTTGGTTTATTATTAGGGATTTTGGGACTTTATGCTATAACGGGTAGTTTCGAATTTAGAGATTTATTCGAAATAGTAAATAAATTAGTTTATAATAATGAGGTAAATCTTGTATTTCTTACTTTGTGTGCCTTGCTTTTATTTACAGGTGCAGTTGCCAAGTCTTCTCAATTCCCCCTTCACGTATGGTTACCCGATGCCATGGAAGGTCCCACTCCTATTTCGGCTCTTATACATGCCGCTACTATGGTCGCAGCAGGTATTTTTCTTGTAGCTCGCCTCCTTCCTCTTTTTATAATTATACCTCATATAATGAATTTGATTTCTTTGATAGGTATAGTAACACTATTATTCGGAGCTACTTTATCCCTTGCTCAAAAAGATATTAAAAGAAGTTTGGCGTATTCTACGATGTCCCAACTGGGTTATATGATGTTAGCTTTAGGAATGGGATCATATCAGGCGGCTTTATTTCATTTGATTACTCATGCTTATTCGAAAGCATTATTGTTTTTAGGATCCGGATCTATTATTCATTCAATGGAAGCTATTGTTGGATATTCTCCCGATAAAAGTCAGAATATGGTTCTTATGGGAGGGTTGAAAAAGCATGTACCAATTACAAAAACTGCTTTTTTAATAGGTACGCTTTCTCTTTGTGGTATTCCACCTCTCGCTTGTTTTTGGTCCAAAGACCAAATTCTTAACGATAGTTGGTTGTATTCTCCGGTTTTTGCAATTATAGCTTGTTTCACAGCAGGATTAACCGCATTTTATATGTTTCGAATCTATTTACTGACTTTTGAGGGACATTTAAACGTTCATTTTAAGAATTATAGTGGTCAAAAAAGTGGTTCCTGCTATTCAATATCTCCATGGGGAAAAGAAATTCAAAAAAACAAGTTTTCTTTATTATTATCAATAAATAATAATGAAAAGTGGATTTTATTTTTTTTCAATACAACCTATCGAATTTTTGATAATGGAAAAAAAATGATACGCCCTTTTATTAGTATTGCTTGTTTTGGAATTCAAAATACGTTTTTTTATCCCCCCGAATCGGACAGTACTATGCTATTTTCCATGTCTATATTAGTACTATTTACTTGTCTTGTTGGAATTATAGGAATTCCTTATAATCAAAGTGGAATTGATTATGATCTATTATCAAATTTGTTGAATCCGTCTATAAACCTTTTACATCCGAATCAAAATAATTTTATAGATTGGTATGAATTTTGTATAAATGGAATTTTTTCGGTCAGTCTATCCTTTTTTGGTATATTTATAGCGTTTTTTTCATATAAGCCCATTTATTCATCTTTCAAAAATTTCAACTTACAAAATTCATTTGTTAAAGGTGGTAATATTAATAATAATACTACAGCTTTCTGGGAAAAAATAATTAATCTCATTTATGATTGGTCATATAATCGTGGTTACATAGATTTTGTTTATCGAATATCTTTGGCTGGGGGTCTAAGAAGATTTGCCGAACTAACTCATTTTTTTGATCGACGAGGAATTGATGGAATTCCAAACGCTTTTGGCCTTATAAGTTTCTTTGGTGGAGAGGGCATTAAATATTTAGGAACAGGTCGGATTTCTTCTTATCTCTTAGTCTATTTAGGGACCATCTTTTTACTTTTTTACTTATTTCTTTTAGTCTTTTAGACTCTGGA